GATCACGGGTCTATCACCCTATTAACCAGTCACGGGAGATTTCCATGCATTTGGTATCTTTTATCTCTGGTCTGCACGCAACCCCATTGCAGTATGCTGACTCCCACCACATCTCGTCCTGAATGCGCCTGTCTTTGATTCCTAGTACATGCAGTTGTTGATCGCACCTACGTTCAATATTCTAGCTCCACGCAAACCTTAGCAAGGTGTTATTTAATTCATGCTTGTAGGACATACTAATAACCATCCTGGTCGGTACCACTCACACCACACCATTAACCACAACCGTATCTTATCAAACCCCCCCACCCCCATCTCCGACCTTCATCCAAACCCACTCTTGCCAAACCCCAAAAACAAAAGTCTTAACATATCCAGTCGGAGCCCATATTTTTATCTTTTGGGTGTGCACAACTCCAACTGCCATTCCCTCAACTAATAAACATTTACTTCACCAAACACCCCCCACACCAACCCACGACAGATCCTTCTCATACAACCCAAAAGAAAATACCTCACAATTGTACTGACACCTTTGTTTATGTAGCTTAAACCCGCCCAAAGCAAGACACTGAAAATGCCTAGATGGGTTTACACACCCCATAGACAAATAGGCTTGGTCCTGGCCTTTCTATTAGCTCTTGGCAGGATTACACATGCAAGCATCCTCACTCCGGTGAAGACGCCCTATGAATCATCATGACCAATAGGAGCAAGCATCAAGCACGCACGCGCAGCTCAAAACGCTTTGCCTAGCCACACCCCCACGGGAGACAGCAGTGACAAGTATTTAGCAATAAACGAAAGTTCAACTAAGCCATGCTATATTTAGGGTTGGTCAATTTCGTGCCAGCCACCGCGGTTACACGATTAACCCTAGCTAATAGAAACCGGCGTAGAGGGTGTTTAAGATCTGACATAATAAAGCTAAACTCCATCTAAACTGTAAAACTCTAGCTGATGTAAAATAAACTACGAAAGTGGCTTTAAAGCTTCTGAACACACAATAGCCAGGACCCAAACTGGGATTAGACACCCTACTATGCTTGGCCCTAAACCTCAGTAGTTAGATAACAAAACTACTCGCCAGAATACTACAAGCTATAGCTTAAAACTCAAAGGACTTGACGGTGCTTTACACCCCCTAGAGGAGCCTGTTCCGTAATCGATAAACCCCGATCCACCCCACCCTCTCTTGCTCAGCCTATATACCGCCATCTTCAGCAAACCCTAATGAAGGTCACAAAGTGAGCGCAAACGCCGTCACCGCGAGTACGTTAGGTCAAGGTGTAGCCTATGAGATGGTAAAAGATGGGCTACATTTTCTGCCTCAGAAAATTCCACGAAAACCCTTATGAAACTTAAGGGTCCAAGGAGGATTTAGCAGTAAATTAAGAATAGAGTGCTTAATTGAACCAGGCCATAAAGCGCGCACACACCGCCCGTCACTCCTCTCAAATATATTTAAGGAACATCTTAACTAAACGCCCTAATATTTATATAGAGAGGATAAGTCGTAACATGGTAAGCGTACTGGAAGGTGCGCTTGGATAAATCAAGGTATAGCTTAATATAAAGCACCTGGCTTACACCCAGAAAATCTCAATGCCACTTGATTGCCTTGAGCCAATACTAGCCCTAAGCATAACCAACACTAATACCAAACCAACATACACTAAACCATTCACCTACACAAAGTATAGGCGATAGAAATTTTGATCTGGCGCTATAGACGCAGTACCGTAAGGGAAAGATAAAAACCATCCAAGCACAAAACAGCAAGGACTAACTCCTGTACCTTTCGCATAATGAATTAGCTAGAAACAATTTCACAAAGAGGACTACAAGCCAAATTCCCCGAAACCAGACGAGCTACCCAAAAACAGCTAAAAGAGCGCACCCGTCTATGTGGCAAAATAGTGGGAAGATTTCTGGGTAGAGGTGACAAGCCTACCGAGCCTGGTGATAGCTGGTTATCCAAGACAGAATCTTAGTTCAACCTTAAGCTTACCTATAGAACCACCTAATCTCCCTGTAAGCTTAATTGCTAGTCTAAAGAGGGACAGCTCTTTAGACACTAGGAAAAAACCTTGTAGAGAGAGTAAAACCCCCAATTACCATAGTTGGCTTAAAAGCAGCCATCAATTAAGAAAGCGTTCAAGCTCAACACTAACCATCCCAAAAATACCAAACACATAACTGAACTCCTCACACCACATTGGATTAATCTATCACCATATAGAAGCAATAATGCTAGTATAAGTAACATGAATATTTTCTCCACTGCATAAGCCCAAATCGGATCGAAAACCTCACCGATACCTAACAGCCAGGCATAGCAAGCACAAACAAGCCCATGCTACCTTCACTGTTAACCCAACACAGGCATGCCTCAAGGAAAGGTTAAAAAAAGTAAAAGGAACTCGGCAAACTTAAATCCCGCCTGTTTACCAAAAACATCACCTCTAGCATTACTAGTATTAGAGGCACTGCCTGCCCAGTGACACACGTTTAACGGCCGCGGTACCCTGACCGTGCAAAGGTAGCATAATCACTTGTTCTTTAAATAGGGACTCGCATGAAAGGCACCACGAGGGTTTAGCTGTCTCTTACTTTTAACCAGTGAAATTGACCTGCCCGCGAAGAGGCGGACATAAAATAATAAGACGAGAAGACCCTATGGAGCTTTAATCTATTAATGCAATCAAAAACCACACAAACCCACGGACCTTTAAACTACCAATACCTGCATTAAAAATTTTGGTTGGGGCGACCTCGGAGCACAACAAAACCTCCGAATAACACATGCCAAGACCACACAAGTCAAAGCGAACTAACACTTACAATTGATCCAATAATTTGATCAACGGAACAAGTTACCCTAGGGATAACAGCGCAATTCTATTCTAGAGTCCATATCGACAATAGAGCTTACGACCTCGATGTTGGATCAGGACATCCTAATGGTGCAGCAGCTATCAAGGGTTCGTTTGTTCAACGATTAAAGTCCTACGTGATCTGAGTTCAGACCGGAGCAATCCAGGTCGGTTTCTATCTATTGCATATTTCTCCCTGTACGAAAGGACAAGAGAAATAAGGCCCACTTCACAAAGCGCCTTCACTACATAGATGACCTAGTCTTAATCTAGCAAAATACCACACATTCCACCCGAAAACAGGGTTTGTTAAGATGGCAGAGCCCGGCAATTGCATAAAACTTAAAACTTTATAACCAGAGGTTCAATTCCTCTTCTTAACACCATGACCACAATAAACCTCTTACTTATAATCATACCCACATTAGCCGCCATAGCATTCCTCACACTCGTTGAACGAAAACTACTAGGCCACATACAACTACGAAAAGGGCCCAATATCGTAGGTCCATGTGGACTACTACAACCCTTCGCTGATGCCGTAAAACTTTTCACTAAAGAACCCCTAAAACCCGCAACATCTACCACCACCCTCTACATTGTCGCACCTGCCCTAGCCTTCTTCATTGCCCTCCTCCTATGAACCCCCCTCCCCATACCCAACGCTCTAATCAACTTCAACCTAGGGCTCTTATTCACCCTGGCTATACTCAGCCTAATTGTTTACTCCATCCTATGATCAGGATGAGCATCAAACTCAAACTACGCCCTAATCGGAGCCCTGCGAGCCGTTGCCCAAACAATTTCATATGAAGTCACCCTTACTATTATCCTCCTATCAGTCCTACTAATAAGCGGCTCATTTAACCTCAACACACTTATTACAACGCAAGAACACCTGTGACTCCTCCTACCATCATGACCCCTAGCCATAATATGATTCACCTCCACACTAGCAGAAACAAACCGAACCCCTTTTGATCTCATAGAGGGCGAATCAGAATTAGTATCAGGCTTCAACATTGAATACGCCGCAGGTCCATTCGCCCTATTATTCATAGCCGAATACATAAACATCATCATAATAAACGCCCTAACAACCACAATCTTCCTAGGCACATTCCACTCCATCCATTCACCAGAACTATTCACAACATGCTTCGCCACCAAAACACTCCTCCTAACCTCCCTGTTCTTATGAGTCCGGGCAGCATACCCCCGATTCCGTTACGACCAACTTATACACCTACTATGAAAAAATTTCCTCCCCCTCACACTAGCACTACTCATATGATCCACCTCAACACCCATCGCAATCTCCAGCATTCCCCCCCAAACCTAGAAATATGTCTGACTAAAGAGTTACTTTGATGGAGTAAATAATAGAGGTCCCAACCCTCTTATTTCTAGGACTGTAGGCATCGAACCTACCCCTGAGAATCCAAACTTCTCCGTGCTACCCCACACACCCTATCCTAAAGTAAGGTCAGCTAAACAAGCTATCGGGCCCATACCCCGAAAATGTTGGTCATATCCTTCCCGTACTAATTAACCCACTAGCTCAACTCATTATCTACACCACAATAATCACAGGCACACTCATCACAACACTAAGCTCACACTGATTTCTCGCCTGAGCAGGTCTAGAAATAAACATACTAGCCTTCATTCCAATCTTAATAAAAAAAACAAGCCTCCGCTCTACAGAAGCTGCTACCAAATACTTCCTAATGCAATCTACCGCATCTATAATCCTCATAATAGCAATCATCTCCAACAACCTGCTATCAGGATGCTGAACAACAACCAACTACATCAGCCAACCCCCATCCCTAATAATAACAACCGCCCTTGCCATAAAACTAGGAATAGCCCCCTTCCATTTCTGAGTTCCAGAAGTCACCCAAGGAACACCCCTAACCTCCGGTCTACTCCTTCTTACATGACAAAAACTAGCCCCCATCTCAATCATGCACCAAATTCACCCATCAATCAACATCCACATCCTCCTAACCCTCTCCACCTTGTCCATTGCAGTAGGCAGTTGAGGAGGTCTAAACCAAACACAATTACGCAAAATCCTAGGGTACTCTTCAATCACACATATAGGTTGAATAATAATAACACTAGTGTACAACCCAACAACTACAATTCTTTATTTAACTGTGTACATTATCCTAACAACTACCATATTCCTGACCCTTAACTTAAGCTCAAGCACCACAACCCTTATACTATCCCGCACCTGAAACAAGTCAACCCACCTAGCACCACTAATAGCACCCATTCTCATATCCCTAGGAGGCCTACCCCCCCTAACCGGTTTCCTACCTAAATGAATTATCATCCAAGAACTCACAATGAACAACAACTTCCTCATCCCCTCTATTATAACTATCATAACCCTACTTAACCTATACTTTTATATGCGCCTAATCTACACCACCTCCCTAACACTATTCCCTACATCCAACAACACAAAAATAACATGACAACTCGAAAATACAAAACCCACACTCCTTATCCCCCCACTTATCATCATCTCTACTCTTCTACTACCAATCTCCCCCCTACTCCTAACCTTTCACTAGAAATTTAGGTTAAACAAGACCAAGAGCCTTCAAAGCCCTTAGTAAGTAAAAACACTTAATTTCTGAAACACATAAGGACTGCAAACACCTACTCTGCATCAATTGAACGCAAATCAACCACTTTAATTAAGCTAAGCCCTTACTAGATCAATGGGACTCGAACCCACAAAAACTTAGTTAACAGCTAAGCACCCTAACCGACTGGCTTTGACCCACTTCTCCCGCCGCAGGAAAAAAAAGGCGGGAGAAGCCCCGGCAGAAACTCTAAGACTGCTCCTTTGAATTTGCAATTCAACATGAAAATCACCTCGGGGCTGGTAAAAGAGGGACTAACCCCCATCTTTAGGTTTACAGCCTAACACTTACTCAGCCACTTTACCACTAATGCTCATCAATCGCTGACTCTTTTCAACAAATCACAAAGACATTGGAACCCTGTATTTACTATTTGGTGCATGAGCTGGAATCATAGGCACTGCCCTAAGCCTCCTCATTCGAGCTGAACTAGGCCAACCCGGCAACCTACTAGGCAACGACCATATCTATAACGTTATTGTAACGGCCCATGCATTTGTCATAATTTTCTTCACAGTTATACCCATTATAATTGGGGGGTTCGGGAACTGACTAGTGCCCCTAATAATCGGCGCTCCCGACATAGCATTCCCCCGTCTAAATAACATGAGCTTCTGACTCCTCCCCCCTTCTTTCCTGCTACTAATAGCATCCGCCGTGGTAGAAGCTGGCGCCGGAACAGGCTGAACAGTATATCCCCCCCTAGCAGGAAACTTCTCCCACCCAGGGGCTTCTGTAGACTTAGTCATCTTCTCTCTCCACCTAGCAGGTATTTCTTCTATCTTAGGAGCCATCAACTTCATTACCACCATCATCAACATAAAACCCCCTGCAGTATCCCAATACCAAACCCCTTTATTTGTCTGATCAATCTTAATCACAGCAATCCTTCTACTCCTCTCTCTACCAGTCCTAGCCGCTGGCATTACCATGCTACTAACAGACCGCAACCTCAACACTACTTTCTTTGACCCTGTTGGAGGAGGAGATCCTATCTTATATCAACACCTATTTTGATTCTTCGGTCACCCCGAAGTCTACATCCTTATTCTCCCCGGCTTCGGAATAATCTCTCACATTGTAGCTTACTACTCTGGAAAAAAAGAACCATTTGGGTATATGGGCATAGTTTGGGCCATAATGTCAATTGGGTTTTTAGGTTTTATTGTATGAGCCCACCACATGTTTACAGTCGGTATAGACGTAGACACACGGGCCTATTTCACTTCCGCCACTATAATCATTGCAATCCCCACCGGTGTGAAAGTTTTTAGCTGGCTTGCTACACTTCATGGGGGCAACATTAAATGGTCCCCAGCAATACTTTGAGCCCTGGGCTTTATCTTCCTATTTACTGTAGGTGGTCTAACCGGCATCATCTTGGCAAACTCATCCCTAGACATCGTACTACACGATACATACTACGTTGTCGCTCACTTTCATTATGTTCTATCAATAGGAGCTGTATTCGCCATTATAGGGGGCTTTATACACTGATTCCCTTTATTCTCAGGCTACACACTGGACCAAACCTGTGCCAAAGCCCACTTCATCATTATATTCGTGGGCGTAAATTTAACCTTCTTTCCACAACATTTCCTCGGCCTGTCCGGAATACCCCGACGCTACTCTGATTATCCCGATGCCTACACCACATGAAATACCCTATCATCTATAGGCTCCTTCATCTCACTAGTAGCAGTAATTTTAATAATCTACATGATCTGAGAAGCCTTTGCTTCAAAACGTAAAGTACTACTAATTGAACAACCCCTTACTAACCTAGAATGACTAAATGGCTGCCCCCCGCCCTACCACACATTCGAAGAACCAGTCTACATTAAACTAGTTAAAAAAGGAGGGAGTCGAACCCCCTAAAACTGGTTTCAAGCCAGTCTCATAGCCCCTATAACTTTTTCAACAAGGTATTAGAAAAATCATTTCATAGCTTTGTCAAAGCTAAATCATAGGCCAAACCCTGTATACCTTACATGGCTCACCCAGTTCAACTAAGCCTGCAAGACGCCACATCTCCTGTTATAGAGGAGTTAATTACTTTCCATGACCATGCTTTTATAGCCATATCTCTTATCAGCTTCCTAGTGTTATATGCCCTGCTCTCAACACTCACAACAAAACTAACCAATACTAGCATCACAGACGCCCAAGAAATAGAGACTATCTGAACCATCTTACCCGCAATTATCTTAATCCTAATTGCACTCCCATCTCTACGCATCCTATACCTAACAGATGAAGTCAACGACCCATCCTTCACCATCAAATCAATCGGGCATCAATGATACTGAACCTACGAATACACGGACTACGGAGGCCTAATTTTCAACTCCTACATACTGCCCCCGCTATTCCTAAACCCAGGAGACCTCCGACTCCTAGAGGTTGACAATCGAGTAGTCCTTCCAATTGAAGCTCCTGTGCGCATAATGATTACATCTCAAGACGTCTTACACTCATGAACTATCCCCACACTAGGCCTAAAAACAGACGCCGTACCTGGACGTCTAAATCAAACCGTTTTCACGGCCACACGACCAGGCGTCTATTATGGACAATGCTCGGAGATCTGTGGCGCAAATCATAGCTTCATACCAATTGTTGCAGAACTAATCCCACTAAAAATCTTTGAAATAGGACCTGTATTTACTCTGTAAATAACCCTGCCCACTCTCTTCCCTCCTAACACTCCTCTCCCACCCCATAAACTCTCAAAACACTCTACAAACTCACTGTATAGCTACCCTAGCATTAACCTTTTAAGTTAAAGACGGGGGACACACCCCCTACAGTGAAATGCCCCAGTTAGATACATCGACATGATTCACCATTATTATGACGATGCTTCCTACACTATACCTTATCATACAGCTAAAGCTACTAAACACGAACCACTACCAACCACCCCTTACAAAAAACCCCACCCTTCAATCCCACAACATCCGCTGACAACCAAAATGAACGAAAACTTGTTTACCTCTTTCTCAACCCCAACAATTCTAAACCAACCCGCTGCAATCCCCATTATCCTATTCCCCACCCTATTAGTCCTAACCCCCAAACACCCCATTAATAATCGACTAGCTACCATTCAACAAGACCTGACTCGATTCATCCTAAAACAAATAATAATAACTCACAACGCTAAAGGACAAACCTGATCCTTAATACTAATATCCCTAATCACCTTTATTGCTATAACAAACCTCCTAGGACTTATACCTTACTCGTTTACACCAACCACCCAACTTTCCATAAACCTAGCTATAGCAATCCCCCTATGAGCAGGCACAGTAGTAGTGGGGCTTCGCTTTAAAACCAAAAACTCCCTAGCCCACCTCCTACCACAAGGCACACCCACACCTCTCATTCCCATGTTAGTAGTAATCGAAACTATCAGCCTACTTATTCAACCAGTAGCTCTAGCCGTACGATTAACCGCAAACATCACAGCCGGCCATCTGCTAATACACCTAATCGGAAACGCTGTGCTAGCACTATCAACCGCCAACCTCTCCATAACTCTGCTAACCTCCACACTTCTGGTGTTACTAACCACTCTAGAAATTGCAGTAGCCCTAATTCAAGCCTACGTCTTCGCACTCTTAATTAGCCTTTATCTACATAACAACACCTAATGACCCACCAGACCCATGCTTATCACATAGTTAAACCCAGTCCCTGGCCGCTGACAGGAGCTCTGTCAGCCTTCTTAATAACATCTGGCTTAGTCATGTGATTTCACTTCTACTCTACCACCCTACTAATACTAGGCCTACTAACCATTACACTAACCTTATACCAATGATGACGCGACATTGTACGAGAAAGCACATACCAAGGCCACCACACAACACCCGTTCAAAAAAGCCTTCGGTACGGAATAACACTATTTATCATCTCAGAAGTATTCTTCTTTATCGGCTTCTTCTGAGCATTTTACCACTCAAGCCTTGCCCCAACACCCTGCTTAGGAGGCCATTGACCACCAACAGGCATCACCCCTCTAAACCCCATAGAAGTACCCCTCCTAAATACTTCTGTATTACTTGCATCCGGAGTTACAATCACCTGAGCTCACCACAACCTCATAAACAACGATCGAAAACAAACAATCCAAGCCCTACTCATCACAATCTTACTCGGCACCTATTTCACCCTACTACAAATCTCAGAATACTTTGAAGCACCCTTCACCATCTCTGATGGCATCTACGGTTCAACATTCTTCATAACCACAGGCTTCCATGGACTCCATGTTATTATCGGATCCACATTCCTCTTTATCTGCCTCATCCGTCAACTACTACACCACTTCACATCAAACCACCACTTCGGCTTCGAAGCTGCCGCTTGATATTGACACTTCGTGGATGTTGTCTGACTACTCCTCTATATCTCTGTCTATTGATGAGGATCCTACTCTTTTAGTATAACAAGTACAATTGACTTCCAATCAATCAGTTTTGACAGCATTCAAAAGAGAGTAATTAACCTAGTGCTAGCCTTAACAATCAACACCCTATTAACCTCGCTACTGATAATTATCATATTCTGACTACCCCAGCTCAACCCCTATACAGAAAAAACCAGCCCCTACGAATGCGGATTTGACCCCCTAAACCCTGCTCGCATCCCATTCTCAATAAAATTCTTCCTAGTTGCCATTACTTTCCTACTATTTGACCTAGAAATCGCCCTACTACTATCCCTACCGTGAGCCATTCAAACAACAAACCTCCCGATAATAATCAAATCAACCATCGCCTTTATTATTATCCTAATTCTCAGTCTAGCCTATGAATGAACCCAAAAGGGGCTAGACTGAGCCGAATTGGTAAGTAGTTTAAATAAAATAAATGATTTCGACTCATTAGATTATGATAGCCATACTAACCAAATGACCCTTACCTACATAAACATTATACTAGCATTCACTATCTCTCTTCTAGGCATACTAACCTACCGCTCACACCTAGTAGCCTCTCTCCTCTGCCTAGAAGGAATAATGATATCGCTCTTCATCATAGCCGCCCTTATTGCCTCAAACACACATTTCCCCCTAATCAACATTATACCCATCATCTTGTTAGTATTTGCCGCCTGTGAAACAGCAGTAGGTCTTGCCTTGCTAATCTCAATCTCCAATACATACGGACTAGATTACGTTCACAACCTAAACCTGCTTCAATGCTAAAAATAATTATTCCCACAACCATACTACTACCCATAACATGACTCTCTAAAAATAATACAATTTGAATCAACTTAACTATACATAGCTTAACTATCAGCCTCATTCCCTTACTATTCTTCAACCAAATCAACACCAACCTCCTCAGTCACTCATCCTACCTATCCTCTGACCCACTAACAACACCCCTCCTAGCACTAACTATCTGACTTCTGCCCCTCATGATTATAGCGAGCCAGTATCACCTATGCAATGAACCCCCCTTACAAAAGAAACTTTTCCTCTTCATAACAATTCTCCTACAAATCACCCTAATCCTGACATTCATGACCACAGAATTAATTATATTTTACATTCTATTTGAAACCACCCTCATCCCCACCCTAATTATCATTACCAAGTGGGGCAACCAAGCAAAACGCCTCAACGCAAGTACTTACTTTCTATTCTACACACTAACCGGCTCTCTACCCCTACTCATCATACTAAGCCACACCTACAACAACACAGGCTCATTAAATATTACACTACTAACACTCACAGATCAAAAACTAACAACCACCTGATCTCACAACTTTACCTGACTAGCGTGCATAATAGCCTTCATGACAAAAATACCCCTATATGGCCTACACCTATGACTTCCTAAAGCCCATGTCGAAGCCCCCATTGCAGGGTCAATAGTCCTTGCCGCAGTACTCCTAAAACTAGGTGGCTATGGCATAATACGACTTACCCCCATCCTTAACCCCTTAACAGAATACATAGCCTACCCATTCCTTATATTATCCTTGTGAGGCATAATCATAACAAGCCTAACATGCCTCCGACAAACAGATCTAAAATCACTTATCGCATACTCTTCCGTAAGCCACATAGCCCTTGTAATTGTAGCCTCCCTCATCCAAACCCCCTGAAGCTTTTCCGGCGCAACCATCCTTATGATCGCTCACGGACTCACCTCTTCCATATATTTCTGCCTAGCCAATTCAAACTATGAACGCACTCACAACCGTACCATACTACTGTCCCGAGGACTTCAAATCCTACTTCCACTAACAGCCTTCTGATGATTAACAGCAAGCCTTACTAACCTTGCCCTACCCCCCACTATCAATCTACTAGGCGAACTCTTTGTAATCGCAACCTCATTCTCCTGGTCCCATATCACCATCATGCTAACAGGACTTAACATACTAATTACGGCCCTCTACTCTCTCCACATATTCACTACAACACAACGAGGAGCACTCACACATCACATAATCAACATAAAGCCCCCCTTCACACGAGAAAACATATTAATATTCATACACCTCGCTCCAATTATCCTTCTATCCCTCAACCCCAACATCATTCTGGGGTTTACCTCCTGTAGATATAGTTTAACTAAAACATTAGATTGTGGATCTAACCATAGAGACTCACCACCTCTTATTTACCGAGAAAACTCGCAAGGACTGCTAACCCATGTACCCGTACCTAAAATTACGGTTTTCTCAACTTTTAAAGGATAACAGCTATCCATTGACCTTAGGAGTCAAAAATATTGGTGCAACTCCAAATAAAAGTAATAATCATGCACACCCCCATCATTATAACAACCCTTATCTCCCTAACTCTCCCAATTTTTGCCACCCTCATCAACCCTTACAAAAAACGTCCATACCCAGATTACGTAAAAACAACCGTAATATATGCTTTCATCATCAGCCTCCCCTCAACAACTTTATTCATCTTCTCAAACCAAGAAACAACCATTTGGAGCTGACATTGAATAATAACCCAAACACTAGACCTAACGCTGAGCTTCAAATTAGATTACTTCTCCATAATATTCATTCCAATCGCACTATTCATCACCTGGTCCATCATAGAATTCTCGCTATGGTACATAAACTCAGACCCAAACATCAACCAATTCTTCAAATACCTCCTTATCTTCCTCACCGCCATACTAATTCTAGTCACTGCCAACAACCTCTTCCAATTCTTTATCGGCTGAGAGGGCGTAGGAATCATATCTTTTCTCCTAATTAGCTGATGATACGCTCGAACAGACGCCAATACAGCAGCCATCCAAGCAATCTTATATAATCGCATTGGCGACATTGGTCTTATTCTAGCCATGGTATGATTCCTCCTACATTGTAACTCATGAGACCTCCAACAAATACTAGCCCTAAATTTCAACTCAAACCCCCTCCCACTAATAGGCCTCCTCCTAGCAGCAGCAGGAAAATCAGCTCAACTCGGCCTTCACCCCTGACTACCCTCTGCCATAGAAGGCCCAACTCCAGTATCAGCCCTACTTCACTCCAGCACCATAGTTGTTGCCGGGGTATTCTTACTCATCCGCTTCCACCCTCTAATAGAAACCAACACAATGATTCAAAATCTCACATTATGCCTGGGGGCTATTACTACCCTATTTACAGCCATCTGCGCCCTCACACAAAACGACATTAAAAAAATCGTAGCCTTCTCCACCTCAAGCCAACTAGGCCTAATAATAATCACCATTGGTATCAACCAACCATACTTAGCATTCCTACACATCTGCACCCATGCTTTCTTTAAAGCCATGCTTTTTATATGCTCCGGATCCATTATCCACAACCTAAACAACGAACAAGACATCCGAAAAATAGGAGGCCTATTCAAAACAATACCCCTCACCTCAACTTCCATAATCATTGGCAACCTAGCACTTACAGGAATGCCCTTCCTCACAGGCTTCTACTCCAAAGACCTTATTATCGAAGCCACAAACACGTCGTACACCAACGCCTGAGCCCTATTCATCACTCTCATCACCACCTCTCTAACAAGCGCCTACAGCACTCGAACTATCCTCCTCACCCTAACGGGACAACCCCGTTTTCCAGCCCTAACAAGCATCAACGAAAACAACCCCACCCTACTAAACCCAATTAAGCGCCTCACAATAGGCAGCATGATCACAGGATTTCTTATCACCAACAACATCCCCCCCACCTCACTCCCCCAACCAGCAATACCCCTCTACTTAAAACTCTCAGCCCTATGCGCAACCGCTCTAGGCTTCCTAGCAGCCCTAGACCTCACCCTTATAACAAACAAACTGAAAATAAAAAACCCATCACAAATATTCAAATTCTCAAACATACTAGGATATTTTCCCACCACAATCCACCGCACAATTCCCTATCAAAACCTACTCATAAGCCAAAATTTAGCCCTTCTCCTATTAGACTCGACGTGACTAGAAAAATCTATACCTAAAATTATCTCACAAGCACACACCACTGCCTCCATAACTGTAACCACCCAAAAAGGCATAATCAAACTCTATTCCCTTTCCTTCCTCATCCCCCTTACCCTAGCCCTAATTCTAATAATATAACCTATTACCCCGAACAATCTCAATCACAACGTACACACCAACAAATAGTGTTCAACCAGCAACTACCACTAATCAACGCCCATAATCATATAAAGCACCCGCACCAATAGAATCACCTCGAATCAATCCTGACCCTTCCCCCTCAAAAATTACCCAATCACCAGTATCACTAAAACTAACCACCACTACCACCGCCTCATCCAAACTTAAAACCCATAAAACCAATACCACCTCCATTATCAACCCTACTAAAAGACCCCCTAAAACCTCAAATCCAGAGCCCCATGTCTCAGGATACTCTTCAATAGCCATTGCAGTAGTATAACCAAAAACAACTATCATACCCCCCAGATAAACTAGAAACATCATTAAACCCATATAAGCCCCCCCACAACTCAAAACAATCACACAACCAATTACACCACTAACAATTAACGCCAGACCTCCATAAATAGGAGAAGGCTTAGAAGAGAACCCCACAAACCCCATAACTAATAAAACACTCAATGCAAACAAAATATACGTCATCGCTTTCACATGGACTCCAACCATAACCAATGGTACGAAAAACCACCGTTGTACTTCAACTATAAAAGCACCAATGATTCCAATACGCAAATCCAACCCAATCATAAAAATAATTAATCGCTCCTTCATTGATTTACCCACCCCACCCAACCTATCCATATGGTGGAACTTTGGCTCACTTCTTGCAGCCTGCCTAGTTTTACAAATCATCACAGGCCTACTCCTAGCAATACACTACTCACCAGACACCTCCTCCGCCTTCTCCTCAATTGCACACATCACCCGAGATGTAAAATACGGCTGAGTCACTCGCTACCTCCACGCCAATGGCGCCTCTATACTCTTCATCTGCCTTTTCCTGCACATCGGTCGAGGCCTTTACTACGGCTCATATCTCCTCCTAGAAACCTGAAACATTGGCATTATACTCCTTCTTATAACCATAACAACAGCTTTCATGGGTTATGTTCTCCCATGGGGCCAAATGTCATTCTGGGGGGCAACAGTAATTACAAACCTACTATCAGCAATCCCGTATTTCGGAACCAATCTAGTCCAATGAGTCTGAGGAGGGTACGCCATCGACAGCCCCACTCTCACACGATTCTTCACCTTACACTTTATTCTACCCTTCATTATCATTGCCCTCACAACCGTACACCTACTATTCCTACACGAAACAGGATCAAACAACCCTTGCGGAATCTCCTCCGACTCAGACAAAATCGCCTTCCACCCCTACTATACAACCAAAGACATCCTAGGCCTAGTCCTCCTTCTCTTTATTCTAGCAACACTAACACTACTCTCACCCAACCTCCTAAACGACCCAGACAACTACATTCCAGCCGACCCACTAAACACTCCCCCACATATCAAACCAGAATGGTACTTCCTATTTGCATACACAATCCTACGATCCATCCCCAACAAACTGGGAGGCGTGCTAGCACTCTTCCTATCGATCCTCATCCTAGCAGCCATCCCCATACTTCACAAATCCAAACAACAAAGCATAATATTCCGCCCACTCAGCCAATTCCTATTCTGACTCTTAATAACAATCCTATTAACCCTTACCTGAATTGGAAGCGAACCAGTAACCCAACCCCTTACCACTATCGGCCAAGTAGCATCCATAATATACTTCATCACAATTCTAATCCTAATACCACTGGCCTCCCTAATCGAAAACAACCTACTCAAATGAACTTGCCCTCGTAGTATAAACTAATACACTGGTCTTGTAAACCAGAAATGAACACCCTTCCTAGGGCAATCAGAAAGAAAGCACCTAACTCCACCACCAACACCCAAAGCTGGCGTTCTAACTTAAACTACTTTCTGCATTCTTATGTTACATAAACCCCATAAAATAACCCTAACACCAACCTACTCACAATATTACTATGTAATTCGTGCATTACTGCTAGCCAACATGTATAATATATAGTACTATATATGCTTAACTGTACATAACACATACCATTACATATCAACTTAACATCCTAGACAACATGCTTACAAGCAAGTATCCTAATACAAGCCTCAACAGCAATACATAACATGGTTCCCTCAAACTTAACTTGTCCCCCCCCATGAATATCAACCGAACCAGACCATGCCAGCCGTCCATAGTACATTAAGTCGTTCATCGGACATAGCACATACCTGTTAAACAGTCCTCCTCACCACGGGTGCCCCCCCTCACTTAGGGATCCCTTGTTCACCATCCTCCGTGAAATCAATATCCCGCACAAGAGTGCTACTCTCCTCGCTCCGGGCCCATAACTCGTGGGGGTAGCTATACTTGAGCTGTATCCGGCATCTGGTTCTTACCTCAGGGCCATAGCAACCAAGATCGCCCACACGTTCCCCTTAAATAAGACATCTCGATG